GAGTGTATGATCCTTTTTTAAACGGACCATATCGTGGAACAATCAAAAAAGTGTATTCACGTTCAATGGTGGATAACTCAATCACTTCGACAGAAGATTCTATAGGAATGGTTTGGATAAATAAGATTCATGATAGGCTTCCTACTGATTACCAAAAACTTGAACATAAAATGGATACATTTAATGGAGAATCATTATCGACAGACATTGGTCCTTTCTTGACCTCTATCAGTGAATTAGCTAGGAAATCAACAACTGGTTTTAGTCTTAATTTTAAAAAGCTTGTTTTAATATCCGAACAAAGAAGATTTGATTCAGAAAATAAAACAAAATGTTTGAATTTTCTATTCGATGTAATTACAACTGATCCAAATAATCAAACAATTCAAAATAAATCTATTGGAATAGAAGAAATCGGTAAAAAGATTCCTCGACGATCATACAAATTGATCAATTCTTTTGAAGAGCGGGAGGAGGAAAATGAGGAAGAATCAACAGAAAATCATGGGATTCGTTCAAGAAAAGCCAAACGTGTGGTAATTTATACTGATAAGGCGGATCCGGATCAGAATACCAATACTGATACTAGTACCAGTACTAATAGTGATCAAGCAGAAGAGTTGGCTTTGGTACGTTACTCGCAACAATCAGATTTTCGTCGGGATATAGTAAAAGGATCCATGCGCGCTCAAAGACGTAAAATAGTTACTTGGGAAATGTTTCAAGCGAATGTGCATTCCCTGCTTTTTTTGGACAGAATAGACAAAACTTTTTTTTTTTCTTTTGATATCTCCCGAACAATGAATCTCATTTTTAGAAATTGGATAGATACAGGACCGAAATTCAAAACTTCGGATTCTGAGGAGGAAGAGGCAAAAGAAAAGGCAAAAAAAATTGCGGATAAAAAAAACGAGAATGAAAGGATAGCAATAGCAGAAACTTGGGATACTATTATATTTGCTCAAGCAATAAGAGGTACTATGTTAGTAACCCAATCGATTCTTAGAAAATACGTCATATTGCCTTCATTGATAATAGCTAAAAACCTCGGCCGTATGTTCTTATTTCAATTCCCCGAGTGGTACGAGGATTTGAAGGAGTGGAATAGAGAAATGCATGTTAAATGCACCTATAATGGTGTTCAATTATCAGAAACAGAATTTCCGAAAAACTGGTTAACAGATGGTATTCAGATAAAAATCCTATTTCCTTTCTGTCTGAAACCCTGGCGCAAATCCAAACTACGATCCCATCATAGAGATCCAATCCAAAAGAAAGGGAAAACAGAAAATTTTTGTTTTTTAACAATCTGGGGAAGGGAAACCGAACTACCTTTTGGTTCTGCCCGACAACAACCTTCCTTTTTTGAACCTATTTATAATGAATTCGAAAAAAAAAAGAGAAAAGTGAAAAAAAAAAGTTTTCTAGTTCTAAGAGTTTTCAAAGAAAAAACAAAACAGTTTATAAAGGTCTCAAAAGAAAAAACAAGATGGATTATCAAAACGGTTCTATTTTTAAAAAGAATAATAAAAGAGTTTGCAAACGTAAATCCAATTTTCTTATTTGTATTGAAGAAAGTATATGAACCGAATGAAAATGGAAAAGATTCCATAATCATAAGCAGTAATAAAACTGTTCCTGAATCGACCATTCGAATTAGATTCATGGATTGGGCAAATTATTCACTGACAGAAAAAAAAAGGAAAGATCTGTCTGATAGAACAACCCTAATCAGAAATCAAATAGAAAGGGGTGCAAAAGACAAAAGAAAAATATTTCTAACTCCGGATATAAATATTAGTCCTAACGATACAAGTTGTGGTGATAAAAGATCGGAATCGCAGAAACATATTTGGCAGATATCAAAACGAAGAAGTAACAGATTCATATTCATACGCAAATGGCACTATTTTTTGACATTTTTCAACGAAAGAATATACATACATATCTTTCTATGTACTGTTAATGTTTCTAGAGTCAATGTACAACTTTTCCTTGAATCAACAAAAAAGATTATCGATAAATACATTCACAATGATGAAAAAAATAAAGAAGGGATTGATGAAACAAATCAAAAAAAAGTGCACTTTATTTCGACTATAAAAAAGTCTCTTTCTGATATTCGTAATAATAAATCAAAGATTTCTGGTGACCTATATTCCTTTTCACAAGCATCTGTATTTTACAAATTATCACAAATCCAAGCTATTAATAAGAAGTATCATTTGAGATCTCTACTTCAATATCGCGAAGCATATCTTATTCTTAAGGATAGAATCAGGAATTTTTTTGGAACACGAAGAATATTAGATTCCAAATCAAGGCATAAAAAATTTCCGAATTCTGGAATGAATGAATGGAAAAACTGGTTAAGGGGTCATTATCAATACAATTTATCTCAGGCTAGGTGGTCTAAATTAGTACCGCAAAAATGGCGAACTAGGGTCAATCGGCGTCGTACGATTCAAAATAAAGACTCAAAAAAGAATTCATATGAAAAAGCCCAATTCATTCATTACGAGAAAAAAAATGATTATGAAGTGAATTCATTGACGAGCAAAAAAGAAAAATTAAAAAAAAACTACAGATATGATCTTTTTTCATATAAATATATTCATTATGGGGATAGGAAAGACTCATATATTTATCCATCCTCATTACAAGTAAACGAGGACCGAGAGATTCCATATAATTACAACACACCTAAAATTGAACCATTTTATGTACTGGGGGATATATCTATTAGTGATTATCTAGGAGAAGAGTATATTATTGGTACGGGTAAAAGTACGGATAGAAAATATTTGGAGTGGAAAATTTTCGATTTATTTCTTAGAAAGAATATCGATATTGAGTCCTGGCCCGATACGGATACCGGGACCAACATTAATAAAATGACTAAGACCGAGACTGATTATTATCAAATGATTGATAAGAAAGATCTTTTCTATCTCACGATTCATCAAGAAATCAACCCACCCAATCAAAAAAAAAACTTTTTTTTGATGGGAATGAATAAAGAAATGCTATATCGTCCCATATTAAATACGAAATCTTGGTTCTTCTCAGAATTTGTGCCACTTTATGATGCATATAAGATCAAACCGTGGATTATACCAATCAAATTACTTCTTTTCATTTTTAATGGAAATGAAAACATTAGTGAAAACAAAAACATTAATGGAAATCAAAAAAAGGATCTTCGTATATCATCTAATCAAAAAGAATATCTTGAATTAAAGAATCGAAATCAAGAAGAAAAAGAACAGCTCGGCCACGGAAATATTGGCTCAGACGCACGAAAACGACAAAAAGATTTTGAAAAGGATTACACGGAATCAGACATTCAAAAACGTGAAAAGAAAGGACAACCCGAGAGTAACAAGAAAGCAAAACTAGAGTTATTCCTGAAAAAATATTTGCTTTTTCAATTGAGATGGGATGATCCTTTGAATCACAGAATTTTCAATAATGTTAAGGTATATTGTTTCCTGCTTAGACTAATAAATGCAAAGGAAATTGCTATATCCTCTATTCAAGGAGGAGAAATGCACCTGGATGTAATGTTAATTCAGACGAATCTAACTCTTCCAGAATTGATAAAAAAGGGAATATTGATTCTCGAACCAGTACGTCTGTCTATAAAATGGGATAGACAATTTATTATGTATCAAACCATAGGTATCTCATTGGTCCATAATAAAAAATGCCAAACTAATGGAAGATATCGAGAAAAAAGATATGTTGATGAGAATTATTTCAATGGATCCATTGTACAACATAAAAAGATGCTTGTGAATAGAGACGAAAATCATTATGATTTGCTTGTTCCTGAAAATATTCTATCCCCTAGGCGTCGTAGAGAATTGAGAATTCTAATTTGTTTCAATTCCGGAAATAGGAATGTTATGGATAGAAATCCGGTATTTTTCAATGACAACAATGTAAGGAACTGGGGGCAATTTTTGGATGAGGACAAGCATATTGATACAGATATAAATAAATTCATTCAATTCAAATTGTTTCTTTGGCCCAATTATCGATTAGAGGATTTAGCTTGTATGAATCGCTACTGGTTTGATACCAATAATGGCAGCCGTTTCAGTATGTCAAGGATACATATGTATCCACGATTCGGAATTAGTTGATGGTTGGTACATTTCCTATATATCAGGTGTCGGGTCTGGTATATGAATGTACACACACGCTGTGTTACATTCTAATACATGATACCGATTCAATAACGTCTCAATTGGATTGAATCTAGAAATGATTCGGCAGAATCTTCTTAGGTCAAAATAATTTTCTTTTGTGGGTACAGAAATTGCCCTTCTATCGAATCAAATTACAAATTGTACTTACAATTCATTTGAATTTAATTTTGATTTGATTTGATAGAATCAAAGTAATATATGAATAAATCCAGATTATTGGGTGTATCAGATCAAAATAACTGGCATTATTATTATTCCTGATTGGTAAAATCCATATCTGTGGAAAAAAAAAAAAAAAGAGAGAGAAATTTAATTTTTATGGTTATGGTCAAAAATTCATTCATCTCAGTTATTCCGAAAGAAGAAAAAAGCAAAGGGTCTGTTGAATTTCAAGTAATCAGTTTCACCAATAAGATACAGAGACTTACTTCACATTTTGAATTGCACAGAAAAGATTATTTATCTCAGATAGGTTTGCGGAAAATTCTGGGAAAACGTCAACGACTGCTGGCTTATTTGTCAAAGAAAAATAGAGTGCGTTATAAAAAATTAATCGATCAATTAGATATTCGGGAACCAAAAACTCGTTAATTTGAAGATTATTTGAATTCTTTGGTTTATTAGATCTTGAATTTTGATGAACCTCATTTATTTCGTTTTCGGCAATTCATAGAATAATGGATCGGAGAAGAAAACATATGAATGTACCGGCTACAAGAAAAGACCTCATGATAGTTAATATGGGTCCTCACCACCCATCAATGCATGGTGTTCTTCGACTTATCGTTACTCTAGATGGTGAAGATGTTATTGACTGTGAACCCGTATTGGGTTATTTACACAGAGGGATGGAAAAAATTGCGGAAAACCGAACAATTATACAATATCTTCCTTATGTAACACGTTGGGATTATTTAGCTACTATGTTCACAGAGGCAATAACGGTAAATGCACCAGAACAATTAGGAAATATTCAAGTACCCAAAAGAGCCAGCTATATCAGAGTAATTATGCTGGAGCTGAGTCGTATAGCTTCTCATTTATTATGGCTTGGACCTTTTATGGCAGATATCGGTTCACAGACTCCCTTCTTCTATATTTTCAGAGAAAGGGAATTGCTATATGACCTATTCGAAGCTGCTACAGGTATGCGAATGATGCATAATTATTTCCGTATCGGGGGAGTCGCTGCTGATCTACCTCATGGCTGGATAGATAAATGTTTGGATTTCTGCGATTATTCTTTAACAGGAATTGTTGAATATCAAAAGCTTATTACGCAAAATCCCATTTTTTTGGAACGAGTTGAAGGGGTGGGCATTATTGGTGGGGAGGAAGCAATAAATTGGGGTTTATCGGGACCAATGCTACGAGCTTCCGGAATCCAATGGGATCTTCGTAAAGTTGATCATTATGAGTGTTACGATGAATTCGATTGGGAAGTCCAGTGGCAAAAAGAAGGAGACTCATTAGCTCGTTATTTAGTACGAATCAATGAAATGACGGAATCCATAAAAATTATTCAACAGGCTCTAGAAGGAATTCCGGGGGGGCCCTATGAGAACTTAGAAGTTCGACGCTTTGATAGAGCAAGTGATTCCGAATGGAATGGTTTTGAATATCGATTCATTAGTAAAAAGCCTTCTCCCACTTTTGAATTGTCGAAACAAGAACTTTATGTGAGAGTAGAAGCCCCAAAGGGAGAATTGGGAATTTTTCTGATAGGGGATAATAGTGTTTTTCCCTGGAGATGGAAAATTCGTCCACCTGGTTTCATCAATTTGCAAATTCTTCCTCAGCTAGTTAAAAGAATGAAATTGGCTGATATCATGACGATACTAGGTAGTATAGATATCATTATGGGAGAAGTTGATCGTTGAAATGATAATTGATACGACAGAAGTACAAGCTATCAATTCTTTTTCCAGATCGGAATCCTTAAAAGAGGTCTATGACCTCTTATGGCTGCTTGTCCCTATTTTTACTCCTGTATCGGGAATCACAATAGGCGTACTCGTGATTGTGTGGTTAGAAAGAGAAATATCTGCAGGGATACAACAACGTATCGGGCCTGAATATGCCGGCCCCTTGGGAATTCTTCAAGCTCTAGCAGATGGGACCAAACTACTTTTGAAAGAGGATCTTCTCCCATCTAGAGGAGATGTTCGTTTATTCAGTATGGGGCCATCTATAGCGGTCATATCAATTCTACTAAGCTATTTAGTAATTCCTTTTGGCTATCGCCTTGTTCTAGCCGATCTCAGTATAGGCGTTTTTTTATGGATCGCTATTTCCAGTATTGCTCCTATTGGACTTCTTATGTCAGGATATGGATCGAATAATAAATATTCCTTTTCAGGTGGTCTACGAGCTGCTGCTCAATCTATTAGTTATGAAATACCATTAACTCCGTGTGTGTTATCAATATCTCTACGTGTGATTCGTTGGAACATGAACCTTTACCCCTTTCCTGGAAATAAAGGAAAGGGGTTGGATGTGTTGAATAGATACCTTTCTCTTTTTATTCATCATTCGGGTCGATGAGTTAAACCAGATAGTTATATGAGTGAAACAAAACAGCTTATGAATTTGCAGTAAGAAGATTGATTCTCATTCCCTATGTACGAGAGTAAAGTGGAAGTAAACATAAGCGGTCGAAACTGTTTACCCCAAGATTGGTTGATTAGTCATCATGACTTGAAGCGGGTGCAAAAGATCAACTGTATGGAGTTTCTACTATTGTATTGTATGTTGTTGTATGTTGTATGTATTACCATATGGGGGATCAATCAAAAATGAGTGGACGGTTAGGAACACGAAGGTACACAAAGGATTAGTGATGAAGATAATGTAAGGTATCCAAAGGGATATTTCTGCATAACATAAAAGGAATCATAATGAGGGCTTTAAGTTCGTAGAAATGATCAAGCAGTACTTCCTCACGATTCCGATCCAGAGTATGCTTCTATCCACTGATTAAATAAATGACTGTCGAGAACGAAGTAATCCTTTGATTTTATTTTTTAGAAACCCCCCTTCTGAGTGAGAAAGAAGAACAGGAACGAAAGAAATGGAATGCAATAGGAAAACTGAATAATAAGAGATCTTTGTTTATTCTTTCTTTCCTCAATCCTATCCATATTCATACGGATAGAATTCTTATAATGATTTATCAACTATAACTCATGAATTAGTGTCTAATTATTTTTCGTACGAAAAGTATGGGTCGAAATATCTATTGAAACAACGAGTATTTTATTGAAGGATTAAGTTATTACTGAACTAAAAGAATTCTAAGTCTAATTAGAAAATAAAGGATGAGATCAATTCGGAAGCGCTTTTTTTATTATGGCGGACGGAATTCCATTGGTCTAATTCGGGACTCTTCGATACATCGTTACTCTAATCTACACTACAAACATGCCGAGGTAATAATGAACCAGTCCTTAGATTTATTTGTGGCCATCGAGGAGCCGTATGAAGCTGAGGTCTCATGTGCGGTTCTGGAATAGCGATGGGAATAGTGATGTTATCATCGACTATAATTATCTAACAGTTCAAGTACAGTTGATATAGTTGAGGCACAGTCAAAATATGGGTTTTGGGGGTGGAATCTGTGGCGTCAACCTATAGGGTTTATAGTTTTTCTAATTTCTTCCCTAGCGGAATGTGAAAGATTACCTTTTGATTTACCAGAAGCAGAGGAGGAATTAGTAGCAGGTTATCAAACCGAATATTCAGGTATTAAATCTGGTTTATTTTACGTTGCTTCTTACCTAAATCTACTAGTTTCTTCATTATTTGTAACAGTTCTTTACTTGGGCGGGTGGAATTTCTCTATTCCGTACATATTCATTTCTGAACCTTTTGGAATAAATAAAACAGGTGGAGTCTTTGGAATGGCAGTTGGTATCCTTATTACATTAGCTAAAGCTTATTTGTTCCTGTTCATTCCTATCACAACAAGATGGACTTTACCTAGGATGAGAATGGACCAGCTATTAAACCTTGGGTGGAAATTTCTTTTACCTATTTCTCTAGGTAATCTATTATTAACAACTTCTTCCCAACTCGTTTCGCTATAACAAAATATGATATTCTAGATTCATAACCTATCTAGAGCAAGAGAAAGAAACATCAAACTATTCATGGATATCCACGATATGTTCCCTATGGTGACTGGGTTCATGAATTATGGTCAACAGACAATACGAGCTGCAAGGTATATTGGTCAAAGTTTCATAATTACCTTATCTCACGTGAATCGTTTACCTGTGACTATTCAATATCCTTATGAAAAATCGATCACATCGGAGCGTTTTCGTGGTCGAATCCATTTTGAATTTGATAAATGCATTGCTTGTGAAGTATGTGTTCGGGTATGCCCCATAGATCTACCCGTTGTTCATTGGAGATTGGAAACGGATATTAGAAAGAAACGATTGCTTAATTATAGTATTGATTTTGGAATCTGTATATTTTGTGGTAATTGTGTCGAGTATTGTCCAACAAACTGTTTATCAATGACTGAAGAATATGAACTTTCTACTTATGATCGTCACGAATTGAATTATAATCAAATTGCTTTGGGTCGGTTACCAATGTCAGTAATTGGAGATTACACAATTCGAACAATTACGAATTCGACTCCAATCAAAATAATCAGGGGTAAACCTCTTGATTCAAAAACGATTACCAATTACTAAGATTCCGTTTTGATCTAAAGTAAAGGAGTGAGGCTTCTTTCATTTTGCTAGGTCAGTAAATAACTATTGATTGGTGAGAATCAAGGCTTGATTTTGATTTAGAATGGATTCATAGATCTGTGATGATTTCAAAATATACAATTTCGAACTACTCTTTCAGATACAGTAGCGGGATTGATCCAATAACTGTATCTATATAAATCTACACCCCTTTAGGATTCAATTAGGAACGTATCATATACAAGAAAAAAAAAATAAGGTAACCTCTTTTTTCTTGGATCGGTTAGTAAGTTTATGAAATATTTCGATTTATTTATCTCTTTTTTTACACATAATGGATTTACCTGGACCAATACATGATATTCTTTTAGTATTTCTGGGATCAGGTCTTATATTAGGAGGTCTGGGGGTGGTCTTACTTACCAACCCAATTTATTCTGCTTTTTCGTTGGGACTGGTTCTTGTTTGTATATCCTTATTCCATATTCCATCTAACTCCTATTTTGTAGCTGCTGCACAGCTCCTTATTTACGTAGGAGCTGTAAATGTTTTAATCCTATTTGCTGTGATGTTCATGAATGGTTCAGAATATTACAACGATTTCTATCTTTGGACCGTTGGGGATGGGGTCACTTCACTGGTTTGTACAAGTATTCTTTTTTCACTAATTACTACTATCTCGGATACGTCGTGGTACGGGATTGTTTGGACTACAAGATCAAATCAGATTATAGAGCAGGACCTAACAAGTAACGTTCAACAAATTGGGATTCATTTATCAACAGATTTTTACCTTCCTTTTGAACTCATTTCTATAATTCTTTTAGTTGCTTTGATAGGTGCAATTGCTATGGCCCGGCAGTAAAGTAATTAAGTAATAAATACTTAGATCCAAAATAAAATAAATAAAGTCTTGTTTTGTTCTATGTTATCACATCCATTTTCCTTCAGTTCCATTTTCATATTCTATTGTTCATATATGAAATTGAAAGGGGTTTAGTTCGATCCATTACTAATACCTTACTTTGTTTCGTACTTAATTTATATTCTAATCAAATCGGTGAAATTGTTGTTCATATT